TTGAAATAAAAAAAATGGAGAAAAGCCGGCTATCGGAATCGAACCGATGACCATCGCATTACAAATGCGATGCTCTAACCTCTGAGCTAAGCGGGCTCACGTAACATAACTTGTACACGTATACTAATTTAGGAAACTACTGAGATATTAACTGTTTATTCTTAGTTATTTCATAATAACTATGATATAGATCTAAATGTAGATATAGATCTAAATGTAGAAAAATTCAACTATAGAAACGAATAAAAATGGAAAATCTAATTTTTTTTTTTATGATCCGCCCTAAGAAAAGGATATGAAGAGAAAAGGGCAATCCAGACCATAATAAAACATTCCTAGGGTTTCATTTGGAAAGGGGAAACCTAAGACGAAAAAAAAAACAAAAGAATCGACCGTTCAAGTATTCAAAATTGCACACTAAAAATGATAGGAATAGGGACATGTATATATACATATATATATATATAATAGATATATGTTATGCGATATATATCTATATTGAATATTGAATTTCTGGTTGGACCAACTATGGTCTCCAATAAAAATGAAAGAAGATAGATACGAAATCAAATCGGAGAAAACACTTTTCAATACAAGAATCAATATCTAATGAATTCAACGGGTCTAGCATAATCATAATCGAAAAGGAAATGAACAAAAAGAGTAAACGGCATCATGATGTGTGTGATCCTAATCGCATCACAAAAAAAGGGGATATGGCGAAATTGGTAGACGCTACGGACTTAATTGGATTGAGCCTTGGTATGGAAACCTACCAAGTGATAACTTTCAAATTCAGAGAAACCCTGGAATTAAAAATGGGCAATCCTGAGCCAAATCCCGTTTTATGAAAACAAACAAAGGTTTCAGAAACCGAGAATAAATAAAGGATAGGTGCAGAGACTCAATGGAAGCTGTTCTAACAAATGGATGGAGTTGGCTGCATTGTGTTCATAAAGGAATCCTTCCATCGAAACTTCCGAAAAGATGAAAGATAAACCGATATACATATGTATACTTACTGATGTATACTTACTGAAATACTATCGCCAAATTATTAAAAATGATTAATGACGACCCCAACCGGTTCTATAATTTTTTTCTATCTATTTCTATGATATAAAAAAAAGAATTAAATATTCATTGATCAAAACATTCACTCCATCATAGTCCGATAAATTTATTTTTGAAGAATTTTTTAATCGGATTAAGAATAAAGATAGAGTCCCGTTTTACATGTCAATATCGACAACAAAGAAATTTATAGTAAGAGGAAAATCCGTCGACTTTAGAAATCGTGAGGGTTCAAGTCCCTCTATCCCCAAAAAGACCTGGTTGCCTCCCTAATTATTTATCTTCTCATTTTGTTAGTGATTCAAAATTGTTTGTTTATAGTTCTCAGTTATTCTCACTCTACTATTTCACAAACTGATCTGAGCGGAAATTTTTTTTTATTATCACATCATAAGCCTTATATGTGATATATATGATACGTGTACAAATGAGCATCTTTGAATAATGTAATTAATTTAAATAATTAACAATCCATATCATTATTTGTATTATTTGTACTGTATTGAAACTTACAAAGTTTTCTTTTTGAAAATACAATAAATTCTACCAGGGCCTGGATATTACTTTATAATATCTTTTCATTTTTTTAATTGACAGAGACCCCAGTCCTATATTAAAATAAAATGAGGATGATGCGTCGTGAATGGTCGGGATAGCTCAGCTGGTAGAGCAGAGGACTGAAAATCCTCGTGTCACCAGTTCAAATCTGGTTCCTGGCACATGAGTAATTTGTATGAGTATATATTTTACAAATTAATTGATATGGGTCGACATACATATTCAGTGTTCTAGTTATAGATCATGATACATACTTATCCATCTAAGTGTCGTAGCTATACCCCTTACTAATTAAGTTTTATGTATCTAAAACGGGTAAAAGAAACGATGGATATTGTGTATTTTTTGTATTTAAAGTATACAAAAGAAGCGAATTAAATTTTGTTTCTTCTTACTTTTTTATTTGTTCGTGTCTCCGCCAGTAAAAAAAATGTTACGACTTCATTCATAGTCGAAAGTGTAAATTTCAATTGTTTAGTTGAAAGACCAAAAAGCAGAGTCTAGGTGAGGGGCGGGAATAGCCAAGATTGATCTCAGATACAGTACAAATAGAATATTATTTCAGTCTATTTTTCATATTCTATTTTTCATATTCTATTTCTTTATTTCTTCCTATGTTACTTTCTAGAGCCCTTCTAAATGATGTGCGCGGTACATAGTTCATGATGTGGAACTGTTTTAATTTCATCCTTTTAATTTCATCCTATTGGCTCGGCTCATCCAAAAAAGTATCTTCAAAATTTGAGAATTTCAATGAACCCTCTAATTTTTTTTTAGCCCACCTAATGAATGAAACGTCAATTACTCTGTTTGGTCTATAAGAGAACGTCCAAATATTCTTTTAATACCTGGAGTTGGAGAAATGAAT